CTATTTCATAATATTTCGTGCTCCAAATACTCAGATGAGTATCCGACGAGGTAGAACCGTCTCTAGCAAGATAAGATGACAGACTCATTCTCTGTATTATCAATAGGATCCATTCTAACAAGTCACACACTCATATTCCGGAAATACAGAAAGAAAGAAATTCCGCGATTGAACTGCCAACGGGGTTATAAGTAATAAACCTGAGATTTCACTTTAGTATTGAAAAACTCGAACTTAGTAGTTCTTGTAGATTTAATTCATTGAAATTCCATCCAGTAAAACGGAAGAATTGTAAATCTCCAAAATAATAGATAGGAATACTGCAAATAAAGCCATTGCGATACCCATCAAAGGAGTCGTTCCCCAACCAGGAGCTACTTTACCATATTCCGAATTCAACGGTTTCAATAAAGCCCCTACCGTAGTTTGTCTTGGACGAGATCTAGAACTACTCTCAACGGTTTGTGTAGCCATAAATCCGATTGTATTTATTGAGATCTGTTGACTTTGTATACCATTCCCCTGTAAATAAAGGATCTTATCAGAGATCCATTGCGGTCTTGAATTCATATAAGAATGGAAACAGCAACCCTAGTCGCCATCTTTATATCTGGTTTACTTGTAAGTTTTACCGGGTACGCCTTATATACCGCTTTTGGGCAACCCTCTCAACAACTAAGAGATCCGTTCGAGGAACACGGAGACTAGTTGAAGTAATGAGCCTCCCAATATTGAATGCTGGGAGGCTCATTACTTCAACGGAGATAATGAAAAATCATTTCTTCGTTAGAATTTTAGGCGGTTCTCGAAAAAAGATAGCGAAAAAAATGATCCCTAACGTCGAGACTAATAGAAATGTATAAACCAATGCTTCCATAGATTCGATTGTGGTTTACAATTATAACTTCCATACCTGTTTATGGGGGATTATTTCCCTGCTAAAGAAAGAGTCAACGAAAGGGTAATGATTCAATCAAGATTTCTCTGATCCCCAATGTCAAACCAAATTACAAAAAGAGAGACTCAAACTACGAAAGAAATTTTGTATCAGACTGCTTGTCTTCTTGTAGTTGGATCTCCTAGTTTTTGGAATGTTCCAAATTCTACTTGAGCATCTAAATCTGGATCAATACCAGCAAAAACATCTCTGAACAAGGTTCTAGCCCCATGCCAAATATGTCCGAAGAAGAAGAGCAGCGCAAAAGAAGCATGTCCAAAAGTAAACCAACCCCTTGGACTACTACGAAAAACACCATCTGATTTCAAAGTAGCACGATCTAATTCAAAAATTTCACCCAATTGAGCACGTCTAGCATATTTTTTGACAGTAGCAGGATCGCTATAACTGACGCCATTGAGTTCGCCGCCGTAGAACTCAACAGTTACACCTACTTGTTCTACGCTATATTTCGATTCTGCTCTTCGAAAAGGAACATCGGCTCGAACAATTCCATCTCCGTCTATCAAAACGACCGGAAATGTTTCAAAAAAAGTAGGCATACGACGTACAAAGAGCTCGCGCCCTTCTTTATCTCTAAATATTGGGTGTCCTAACCACCCAACAGCTATTCCATCCCCATTGTCCATGGAACCTGCCCTGAATAACCCCCCCTTTGCCGGATTATTGCCAATGTAATCATAAAAGGCTAATTTCTCAGGAATTTTCGACCAAGCTTCTGATAAACTTTGATTTTCGGCCAGCCCGGCACTAATTCTTCGATATATTTCTTGCTGAAAGTATCCCTGATCCCATTGATAACGAGTGGGGCCAAATAATTCGATCGGAGTAGTTGCTGAACCATACCACATAGTTCCGGCGACTACAAAAGCTGCAAAAAAGACAGCAGCGATACTGCTGGAAAGTACGGTTTCAATATTACCCATACGTAATCCTTTGTATAGACGTTGGGGCGGGCGGACACTAAGATGAAATAGACCCGCCAATATGCCCAATGTCCCTGCTGCAATATGATGAGAGGCTATTCCCCCTGGAACAAAAGGATCAAAACCTTCTACGCCCCATGCGGGATTTACTGGCTGGACTTTTCCAGTTAGTCCATAAGGGTCAGACACCCATATTCCAGGACCATACAAGCCGGTTACATGAAATGCGCCAAAACCAAAACAAGCCACCCCGGAAAGAAATAAATGAATTCCAAAAATTTTAGGCAAATCTAATGAAGGTTTTCCTGTACGTTCATCAGAAAAAATTTCTAGATCCCAATACACCCAATGCCAAATAGCTGCCAAAAAGCACAAGCCAGAAAACACAATATGTGCCCCGGCCACACCCTCATAACTCCAAATACCGGGATCCGTTACTGTCCCCCCTGTAATACTCCAACCGCCCCAGGAATTTGTTATTCCTAAACGAGTCATGAAGGGTATAACGAACATACCCTGTCTCCACATTGGATCAAGAACGGGATCAGAGGGATCAAAAACCGCTAATTCATATAGAGCCATCGAACCAGCCCAACCGGCAACCAGAGCCGTATGCATTATATGGACAGAAATCAACCGACCAGGATCATTCAATACAACGGTATGAACACGATACCAAGGCAAACCCATGGAAATACCCCTTTATCAAATAAAAATAGATACTATGTAACTTTATTGCATTGGAAAATACTATGACTATCAACGGACCCCTGTTCTGTTCAGTGAATTATCTCGGAGCAAGGGTTAATATTTGTTCTATTCTATTGGTATTGGTAATAATAGAACAATTATGCTTGTAGGAACAAAGAGAAGCAGATCTATTCTATACCCGATAAGTATCAATACGCAATGGGGGTTGATACCTTTTTATATGATCAAATGTCGCCATATTTGTTCATCGTTGGAAGGCTCTAGTCTCCAGAATTAGACTTTAGTTATTCTATCGCCTTTTCTGACCTGTTCTAATGTATTCTAGACGGAATATATGATAAAGAATATCAACCTTTATCGTATATGTTGATGTTGATATTCTGAAGAGACTAACTCGATTATTACGTTTCCATATCAAAGTGAAATATAGTACTTAATTTTTTTTCTTTCAGTTAATGCCTATTGGTGTTCCAAAAGTACCCTTTCGAATCCCGGGAGACGAAGATGCAACTTGGGTTGACGTATAGTGCGACTTGTCAGATATAGTGGGTCATATGGGCTTTCCCCGTTCTCTTCCCCGATCAAGATATCCCCCCTTCGCCCAAGAAAGATCGAGTTACTCGTCTAAAATTCGGAGCGTGAAGTTCAACTAGATCCATTTGTAGGGGGATTTAGACTAATAGTATCAATTAGAATAATTTAGGGTTGGCTTGGTTAAACCAATAAAATGACATGAAGTATCCAGGCTCCGTTTAAACAAATCCCAATTGATAATATATCGATAATTAATGCTTGTATTGTATGAAAACTTATTCCTATTTTCAAATGATAACAGGAATAAAGCATCTGAACCGTAATTACTCGAATAGAATAGATGAATTCAATATGTTGAATATCCTATTTCTTTGGCAAAGGCATGAGCCGAATGAAAAAAGGAAATCTTAGCAAAACAAAAAGAAGCGGTATTAGAAGCATTTGCCCTATATGTGCAAATCAAAATCGAGCAGATTTTTACCCGGAGTAGAGCATAAACCTAAAAGAATGAAAGAGAAGAGGCCCCTTCAAGAACAAGCAAATAACATCGTGGTTTGCAGTTAATCTCGATGAAACAATAAATCAACGAGCAGTTAGTTAGAAAAGTTTACTCTTACTATAACAAATACTATCTCTTTAAACTCTTTTTTTTATGATTGTATTTGATTTGCATATTATTGCATATTCAATAAAAAATTTGACTTTCTATTATATGTATGTAATTTTACATTTTGTTTTTCTGTTTCTGATTCCTTTGTTCCATTTTGTTCTATATAGTTATCCATTTATAGTTGGTTCTAGTTAGCTATAGTAGACATAAGGAAACGAGGAAGAAAAACTCATATTTATTGAAAAATAGAAGACAAACCCCCTCATTATAAACTGCTATCCAAAAAGAAGAGGACAGTAATCTACACATTGATTTTTTCTTTTTCACATTTTTTTGAACCGTATGCATCAAAAGGTGCATGTACGGTTCCTAAGGGATAAAATTTTACCCTAATCAACCGACTTTATCGAGCAAGATTACTTTTTTTAACCCAAGAGATTACGACCGAGATCTCGAATTACCTTGTTGGTCTTATGGTATATCTCAGTATAGAGGATCAGACCCAGGATTTGTATTTGTTTATAAATTGTCCTGGCGGATGGGTATTACCCGGAATAGCTATTTTTGATGCTATGCAACTTGTGCTACCAGATGTATATACAATATGCATGGGAATAGCCGCTTCAATGGGATCTTTTATCCTGGTCGGAGGAGAAATTACCAAACGTTTTGCATTCCCTCACGCTTGGCTTTGGCGCCAATGAGTTTTTATTTGAGAAAAAAAGATTATGCCTTCACCATAAAAAATATCAATATATATTATGTTATGAGTAAAAATAGCATGGCACTTTGAATTCGATATGCAAAATTTTGTTCGTTTTTTTTTTCAAAACATTAGATTATGTATCGAGAGAGGAGTATGAGATAAAGGGTATTCCCGATTTTTTATTTATCCGGAGTCCATTTCAGCGTCACAAACTTTTTTTATACCAAAAGACTCTTAATCCTAACCTAACAATATTTATGTTTGAAAGAGTACGAAAAAAAAAACTTCCTTATTTAAAATAAAAAAGAAACTTTGGGATTGCTGAATTACAGACGAAATGAACGAAACGAATCTATAAAGCAACGGAGCCATCGTAGTATTTTGAACTCACGAAAAGAAGGGTGGTAATTGAACGATTTACTGATCTGGATCTGATCGATTCTATTTTTCTTCGATGGAAGATAAAAGTAAATTTCATTGTCGAGCCGTATGCAATGCGCAAAAGATGCACGTACGGTTGTTCAAGTTTATTGTTATTCGCTATCTTTTGTCTTCGACGCATCAAGGCGAGATAGAAGAAACCCTTTTTGTTATATCATCAGGGTAATGATCCATCAACCTGCTAGTGCTTTTCATGAGGGATCGACGGGAGAGTGTATGATGGAAGCGGAAGAACTATTGACTCTGCGAGAAACCCTCACAAAGGTGTATGCACAACGAACAGGCCAACCTTTTTGGGTTCTAACCGAAGACCTGGAAAGGGATGTTTTTATGTCAGCAAGAGAAGCCCAAGCTCACGGAATTATTGATCTTGTAGCGAATGAAGGAGTAGAAATAGTAAAGAAAGACAAATGGAAAGAGTAGAAGTAGGCAAATTCACAAATTTATATTTGATCTTTTTACTTGACTAGGGAATATTCTCTATAACTAGAAAAAATTCATAATCATCAGGTTAGGATTGATCTAAACCAGTCCCTTATGTAAATGATTCAGCATGCCAACTATTAAACAGCTTATTAGAAACACAAGACAGCCAATCAGAAACGTCACAAAATCCCCCGCTCTTCGGGGATGCCCTCAGCGCCGAGGAACATGTACTAGGGTGTATGTGCGACTCGTTCAGATTATGGGCTGGGCCAACAAAAGAAATCCATTTTCCAGTATCAATGATCATTACCCGCGAATAGGATAAAATGGAAGAACTACGGTCACTATCGAAAAAAATATCTATCATATCCATCTATTGCGTATTAAATTTATGGTTTCTCTTGGTGTAACCCCAACCAGCTCAATTTAAGATGAGAAGCAAGTTCCCATTGGTAGCAAGTGCTATACATTAAGCGGGAAGGTATTCTTAAAAAAAAAGATTATGCTCCCTTTTTTGCAAAACGGACTAACAGGGTCAGCTATCCAGCAAACCTTCCAAATGAAATACCGTTACTGTATAGGCGGATCTCGTTGTGAAAGACCTATTACTGGATAATTCATGGGTAGAGCCGAAGATTTTTAATTGTACAAGTTACCAATAACGTTGACTAAACGAAGTAAAGGGCTCCGGTGTATAGAGAGGACCTCACCGTTTAAGAAGTAACCATAGAAACGAAGGAATCCACTATTTCTTTATTTATCTAGATTATCCAGATTGATTACGTTTTTCTTTGGGATAACGAGTATCAATCCAATTTCTTATTTCATTCGGGGTTGGGGCGAAATGCCGCAAAAAAATAAAAAATCGTGGTCGGGAAGGTTATAGTAGCAAAAGCCATTGGAATTCTTTTTATACATTGGAAAAATGCGTTTTGTTATTAACAGCGAGGACAGAAAAAATAACTCAAAGAGAAAGAAAATCAATTAGTTATTTAACAAAGTTTCATTTATTCAATGACCAGAGTTAGACGAGGGTATATAGCTCGGAGACGTAGAAAAAAAATGCGTTTATTTGTATCAAGCTTTCGAGGGGCGCATTCAAAAACTATTCGCATTATTACTCAACAGAAAATAAGAGCTTTGTTTTCGGCTCATCGAGATAGAGATAAGAAAAAGAGAGATTTTCGTCGGTTGTGGATTACGCGGATAAACGCAGCAATTCGCGAAACAGAAAGGGGCGTATACTATAGTTATAGTAAATTTATAAATGATCTGTACAAAAGACAGTTGATTCTTAATCGCAAAATACTTGCACAAATAGCTATATTAAATAAGAATTGTCTTTATAGTATTTCCAATGAGATCGAAGATTGGAAAAAAGCAAACGAAATAATTTAAACAAAGTCCCCCGGAGAAGGAACTCCGGGAAGGGAAGATAGAATCAAAATGAGTCCGATAAAATAAAATGTAAAATACAATTACAATAAAGTAGTCAAAATGAACAAAGGCATTCAATAAAAAAAAGATTGCTTCTTCCTCGATTTTTCTTACGAGACAACAAAAAAATCCGTATTTTCGAATTTTTCGAGCAAAAAATCAATTGAAAAAAGAAAAATCAAGAGTAAACCTATTGTTTTTTTGTTCGAAAAGCTCGAAAACCCGTAGTTCTAATGGCCGACTTGGCTTTTTCAAATTGTTTCTCATTATTCAGAAAGGGTAACAAAGATAGAATACGAGCTTGTTTTATAGCAATAGTAATTAATCGTTGTTGTTTCAGAGTCAATCTATTTACGCGCCTAGATAATATTTTTCCCTGTTCACTAATAAATCGACTAATTAAACTCATGTTTCTATAATCAATTCGGTCCCCCGATTGAAGCGGGGGCAAGCGCCTACGAAAAGACCGCTTAGATTTAAGGAAAGATCGCTTGGATTTATCCATGGTTTGTTTAGTTTATTTATTCCTTATTATATAAAAAATATTCTGCCGAAAATCCTATTTCTAATTCATTTTTTTAGATCCGACCGAAATAGGATTTGGTTTTTTTCTTTTCTTTAATTTGAATTTGTATATGTTCTCTTTATTTATATATTGATTGATTTATATGATATACGCTTATCGCTTAGATTATTAGAAATTCTATATAGCTTCTAGTTCGGAATCCTTTTTTTATATTCTTTTTTACTTTTTTATTTAAATAAAATTGCTAATAGAATATTCTTCGATATATATTGGACTATTGTATAGAATAATATGTCTGTTTATTACATTTTGAACTCTCCCTTCAACCTTCAAAAGGCGATAAACAGACGTTCGGTTCGATCTATTTTTTTATCTCTCCATGAATTGTATGCTTGTAACAATAGGGACAGAATTTTCTCAATTCCAACCGACTAGGTGTGTTGTGTCGATTCTTTTGAGTAATATACCGGGAAATACCCCTTGATTCCTTATTAACATTCTTACAACTAATACATTCCAAAATAACGCTTACTCGTACATCTTTACCCTTGGCCATGAACCCCCCTTTTGTGTTCATTTTTTATTCAAGCAACTCTTTTATTTTCGACCTGAAGCGGAGAGAAAGAAAAAAATAGAAATTGCTAACTCAAAATACACTTTATTTAAAAGAGTTCGTTGCAGTAAATAGAGGAATAGGCAATAGTCACAAAAAATAAATAGTAAAGAGAATTCAGTTGTTATAGTATAATAGACGTAATACGCGGATTTCAAAATCTATTTCTAATCACAGTAAAGTATTTCATTTCAATCTCGTGTATGAGACTTTTGCCCTAGACCCATATTTTCATTTCCGTTCTCCCTCTATTCATTTTTGAATAGAAAATTGGAATTTTCCATTCGAGCGTGAGCACAAGCTTTGCTGAGGTTGAATCCAATTTTCTTTCTCCCTTTTAGAATAGAAGGTCAAAGGGAGAAAGGGCGGGGGATTAGTCACAGGTAGTGGATGCTATCTCTAATCGTTGTTACCCCCCCCCTACCATGTCAATAACTAGAATGAAAAAAAGGGGAATGTTAACGCATCCGGGAAAAAACGATTGATTTCTATCAATAGACCTGCTAAAGATCCGAACCATAAAGTACTTAGTACCGGTGCCACGGAGAGATATGTTTTTAGATCTCGCATTGAAAATCCTCCTTCTTTTTTTTAGTTCTATATTGTAACACATAAGAATAATACATATACATATATGATAGATGATCAGATGCATATGTATTTCAAAAAAACCACTTGTATTTGTACATGAAATTCCTAAGGCAAATTTCAACGTATACCAATCCGGTAGAGAAGATTTGCTACCTTTATTTTCAGTTAAAAAAGATGCATCTTTCCTACTGAGCATTCCCTAAAAGCTTTTTTGACTTTACAGCGTATATGTATCCAAAGACTTTTATATCATATACAATTTTATATTATATCATATATAATAGGAAAAAAACCCGGCAAGATCTATTCTGTTTTGTAGCTAAATAGGAAAAAGAATGATGTGGAAAAAAAGAAAAGTGTTATTTACAATAACACTGTAAACCTATTAAAAGGGATGTAGCGCAGCTTGGTAGCGCGTTTGTTTTGGGTACAAAATGTCACGGGTTCAAATCCTGTCATCCCTACCTATTACTTTTCCTCTGAGAAGTAACGACGAATTGATTGATATCGCTGAAATCGATTCAAATTGGACATACCTAATCTGTCATTTTTAGAATAGTATTAAGAATTGTATTCTATATAATTCTATTATAATTCTATATAATATTAGACTCTTAATAGATATCTTATCTATTGTGAGATGCATGAAGGAGTAGATTACAAAAGTAATCCCCCTTTTTCTTTACTATCTGTGATAAGAAAGCGCTCTTAGTTCAGTTCGGTAGAACGCGGGTCTCCAAAACCCGATGTCGTAGGTTCAAATCCTACAGGGCGTGATTTCCTTCTGGTTAGTTCTAATTAGAGTGAAATAACTTCACCCTTTTGAAGAAAAATCGCAAATTGACCTCCTGTGCCTTAAAGGAGGTCAATCAAAAAAGAGTTGTTAACTAATCAAAGGTCCAACTGATCACCACGTCTGTATTGTAAATATGCAGTTACAAATAACCCAGCCAAAGTAATAGGAATCAAACCTAAGACGATTCCAAATAGAAGTACTTCAATCATTTCAATTTGTTTGACAGGAAAGGGGGGAGGTAATATCTATCCCTAAATATTAATCCTAATTGTCCATGAATATCAATGAAAGCGGAAAAATGTGGCGATAAAGAGCTAAAAAAAAAAAGAACTTCCAAAATCAAATACACGAAATCCTACGGAAAGATTTCTTTTTATGATTCTGAATTGTTGATTCAATTGATTTCAAATAAGTCGTATCTTGCTCAGACCAATAAATAGAGCTGAGGTTATAGTTAAAGCTGCTAGTAGAAAACCAAAATAACTAGTTAGAGTAGGCATGAAGGAGCTAAATCAAATATGTTTTTTTATACATATATTTTTAAAGCACTTACCTAAGTTTAAATTTTTTTGTGAAAGATAGGAGCAAAAATCAGAACAAATACCAATTGAAAGAATAAGTCCCATTTATTCCTCAATCATTCCATCATTACATTATAGATATAACTAAGAAAGATAAAGGAAGAGGAGTAGAAAAAGAAATCGACTCATTGTCTGTGACATCTA